ATAGCTTGTTTCCAATACTCAGCGGCTTGATCGGACCAAGCCTCCGCAATTTCAGAATCACCTTGTAGAATGGCCTGTTCCCCCCGGTTGGAATAGGTGGGTCAATTCCTTCCCTTAGAACCGTACTTGAGAGTTTCCTACCTCATACGGCTCAGCAATCGATTCTTTTTGTGGTCTCATCTTAATTTACCCTATGCTAACAGAATTAGATTTATGATAAATCTATCTCATTTTTCTTGGGTTAACTAGAAGAAGTTAATTACATAAGAAGTTTCAAATTCTAATTTTTTTGATCAATAATTAGTTTTAGCTTTTCTCCCACCTTCAGAAAAATGAAGTATAGATATCCCCTATATCGTTATAATTTTCTGAAAGGTAACTATCTCGGTTTCATATATGAAATTTATATAGAATCTTTGAAAAAGACTTTCTTCCATAAGAAAAAAGAACTTACTATCTTTGGGATCTGATGCTACACCGCTGCTCAATACTTTAGTGGATCGACTCTATTACATAAGTTGATTCCTAACTTTTTATCCCATATCATGACAAAAGTAAGCAGTTCTTAACTGTATCGACCCAAAAGCTCGCTAATTGATCTTTACGGTGCTTTCTTTATCAATTCGATCCTTTATCCATAGAGTCTAGTATGTAGGCCGTACCTATTTCTTCCTATTTTTTTTGTTATCATGAAGTTTCTTTCCTTGCTACAGCTGATAAAAATCGTTGCTTTGGACGATGCATATGTAGAAAGCCTATTTTTTCTAGTATTGACTAGCCAATTTGGTCTTTTTTTTCCTTCTTTCTATAGTGGAGATAGTCGCACGTAATGACAGATCACAGCCATATTATTAAAAGCTTGTGGTAAGAATGGGTTTCGTTCTAGTGCCCGGAAATAATATTCCAAAGCCTTTGTATGCTCTCCGTTGCTTGTGTGTATAAGGCCTATGTTATAGAGTATATAACTTCGATCATAGGGATCAATTTCTGGTCGCGTAGCTTCATAATAATTCTGTAAAGCTTCCGCATAATTTCCTTCGGATTGAGCCGACATCCGTTACGGTCGTTCATTTTATTCAAAAAATCTCCGTTCCAGAACCGTACGTGAGATTTGCATCTCATACGGCTCCTCCCTTCCGTGCATAGTACTAAGGGGAATAAGCTATGGAATCCTAATTTCCCTATTCTTATTATGAACTGACAGGAGCTGGTATTTTTACAAGAAATCTCTAGCCAGCCTTCCCGCAAGAGGTTTTTTTTTCTTAACACCAATCGTATTAGTGCTAGATAGAAATGATAACTCCAACGATTTCTTTGTCCTCAACGCCTACTATTTCCAGGAATTAGTTACTTCAACGATCTTTGATGGTTATACGGGTATCCAAAGTACAAACGAGATGGATGTTTGTTGTCCCAACCATTCTTGTTAGTCCCGATACCGCTAAGGAAAAGGGTAATTTATAACAAAGTTTTCGTGTTGTTGATTCCTAGTGTAGTGCTTTTTCCCCTATGCCGCCTATTGGTATTAGTGGAGTAGGATTGACCCGCAATACAGAACCTATAGATGTAACCTTTCGTTCAATACTCAAATTGACAATTAAAGTATCTGAGGCTGGATCAATCGAGGATACACGACAGAAGGAGTTGTTCTATCTCCAAACTTTACCTTCACTAAGCGTAGCTTTATTTCAATAATTTGGTTCTTTCTATTCCGAACCGCGTCTTTTTCTCGTAAGACGGAGGTGAGGGCTAAAAAAAAAACAAGAAAAAAGAATCAAATCACACCATCTCTGTAATAGGTAAATGCCTTTTTTTCTCCTGAAGTTGTCGGAATTATTCGTAATAAAATATTGGCTATAATTGAAGAGGTCTTATCAATAAAATTTCCATTTATCCGAGATCTAGGCATAATTCGCAATCCATTCTATAATTCTTCTCATTACTCCTTCGGGGAAAATGCTCCCACAAACAAGGGAATTGTACAGTACAAAATAACATAAAAACAGAAAAATTCTAAAAAAAAGATGTGTACCTTCCGCTCAAATTGTACCCCTTTACCTTTATCAGACAAAGAGAGATAAGAGACTTTTGAATCAGATTGAATTTCATATAAATTTCGTACAAATGAGCGGAGCTATTACTTCATTTCATCTAAGTTGAATAACTAAGAACTTTATTTTACTATAGATTCTTATAACTTAAACTTGAGAAATTTGGATTTGGTTATGATCCAAGAGGGAAAAGGGATGGACATTATACAATTGAAATGAAATAGAAAAATCCATGGTACGGTTCATGAATTTGTAATAGATCTATGGGGTAGATGATAAGAGAAGTTGTTGTTGATAAATATCAAATTTGAAAGGAATTTTTTATTTCTATGAAGCCGTTGATTGGTCGTGCCTGTACTGCAATAAAATAATATGAATAACTCGCTATTCACTCGGTTTCTGGTCAATAATAAGATTATGTAGGAGAGATGGCCGAGTGGTTCAAGGCG